TGGAAATACATGCCACTTAGCCAAAGAAAGATGATGGAGAGTTGGCCGAAATGGGCACTAAATACTTTTCGGGAAATCTCCTCCAAATCACTAGTATGGCTATCAAAATCATGAGCATCAGCATGTAGGTTCCAGATCCAAGTAGTAGTATCAGGTCCTTTAGCTATTGTTCTTGAGAAATGACCGGGTTTTGCCCATTCCTCGAAAGAAGTTTTTACGGGATCCCTATCTACCAAAATTTTTACTTCTGGTTCCGGCGAACGAATAATCATTGAGTCCTCCTCCTTCCGGACAACACATACAAAGAGACCCGCCAATATAAAAATAAAATAAAATTAGTGAACTTATGAGAAATGTTTATATTGCGTTTCTTTCTCTTCTATTTCCCATCTATTCCATATTTTCTTTAATCTATTTTCTTTAGTTATTCACTAGAACAATTATGATCCGGAAGTCAATCCGGGGCAAGTGTTCGGATCTATTATGACATAGGATAAAGGCGCTCAACGGACCTTTTTTTAATCTTCTAAAACCCTTTCTGGACTTTGAATTGAGATTCAATAATTTTTTTGTGCAACCTAGTGGATTCAGATTTGAATTAGAAATTCCTGGATGGAACTAGTCTTATTTTCTGTCTTAAATAGAAGATATTATTATGCACTCTATTTACAATCACGTGACGTGAGCAGTCATTAGCATTGCTAGAGGACATACTGGTATTTCTATTTAGTTTTTTAGGGTCTCTTTTTTTTTTTTAGTTTCAATTTTAGTTTGAATAACAGAAAAAAAAAGGGGGGGGAATTCTATACTCTACTGTATCCACATATCGTTTATCTCTACGAAATACCGGACGAAATAAAATAGAACGATTTTAATTTTAGAAGGGATATAATGAAATTTTTTGTTTTTGATTGGCTGTTCCTATAGAAATTAGAAATGATCTGTTTTATTTTACTGATGGAGACAACAAACAATTAATTACAAAAAATTCAAAATGAATTACATTAATTACAACAAATTAAATATAAGATATATAATAAAAAATAAATAAAAATATATATATTTATTATATATATAGAATATTGAAAAAAATAGCAAAAAAATAGAAAATAATAATTATAAAATAAACAGAGTGTTCTTATTCAAAACGCCCTGTGATCTTCAACCAATTCTGTGCTTCAATATAATTACCAGGGGTAAGGGCTATAGCTTGTTTCCAATATTCTGCGGCTTGATCAAACCAAGCCTCCGCAATTTCAGAATCTCCCTGTCGAATGGCCTGTTCTCCGCGGTCGGAATAGGTGAGTAAATTCCTTCCCTTAGAACCGTACTTGAGAGTTTCCTGCCTCATACGGCTCAGCAATCAATTCTTTTGACGTTCCATTTTGTTTTCTTTTTCTGGAGTTAACCAAACGAAAATGGGTTAATTACATGAGTTTCAAACTTGAATTTTGAGTAATTGATTCAAAAATAGTTTCATCTTTTTTTTTATAGTTTTATCTTTTCTCCTACCTTCAGAAGAATAAAACATCGACATTAACACTCTCATTATAGTTTTCTGAAAGGTAACTATCTCGATTTCATATATCATATACTTTCCTATTTCCTATATGATATATCCATTTCTATAGTCTATAGAATCCTTGAGAAAGACTTTTTTTTTTCATAAGAAAGAAAAGACTTACTATCTTTGGGATCTGATACTACACCGCTGCTCAAAACCTTAGGGTAGGGGATCGACTTTATTACATAAGTAGATTCCTAACTTTTGTATCATGATATAAGTAAGCAGTTCTTATTGTATCGGCCCAAAACCTCTCCAATTGATCTTTACGGTGCTTCCTCTATCAATTATATCTTTTATCCATAGAAAAAAAAGTATCTAGGCATATCTATATTTCTTCATTTTTTTTTACTTCCATTCTATGATCTATGAAGTTTTTTTTCTTTGCTACAGCTGATAAAAATCGTTGTTTTGGACGATATATATGTAGAAAGCCTATTTTTTTTTTTTCTAGTAGTTATTTCTAGTATTTATTAGCTGATTTGCTTTTTTGATCGTTCTTTTTTTTTTTTTCTATAGTGGAGATAGTCGCACGTAATGACAGATCACGGCCATATTATTAAAAGCTTGGGGTAAGAACGGATTTCGTTCGAGTGCCCGAAAATAATATTCTAAAGCTTTCGTATGTTCTCCATTACTTGTGTGAATAAGGCCTATGTTATAAAGTATATAACTTCGATCATAGGGATCAATTTCTAGTCGCATAGCCTCATAATAATTCTGTAAAGCTTCCGCATAATTTCCTTCAGATTGCGCCGACATCCGTTACGGTCGTTATTCGGTTCAAAGAATCTCCGTTCCAGAACCGTACGTGATATTTTCATCTCATACGGCTCCTCCTTTATGTGTATAATGATAACAATTAATACATAAAATCAAAAAAGATTGCAGTATTTTTTTATCATTATCAACTGTGCAGGGCTAGTGTTTTTACAA